AAAGATCATAACTATACTTAACAAAAAAATACTCAGAAAAGTCCACATACGTCGAAGGTTTTTTGTTGCTGTTGGAAAAAGTAGAAGTCCAACTCCTAGTAAAATAGGTACTGGAAGTGGAATGAAAGGGATGATCCATGAATATTGATATGTATGTTCCATAAAATAAAAAACCCTTTTTATTTTATTCTTAAATTTATTATTTCTTATTCACTGGTTTGTATATATATATTTTTCAAAGGGGACAATAAAAAAGCACGTGATTTCAAACCTAAATAGAAAGTTTTTGGAATAAGTATAATCCTTCATAAATATTTGCAAAGAAATATATATTCAAATCAAAAAATTCGAAGTTATTCAATAATATTACTAAGTTACTGTCAAAAAAATTATTTGTCTTTTTTTTTATTACTACTAAATAAAATTTTGATTTTATGCAGATACAGAAAAAGTGAATTATAATTCCGTATTACAATAATTTATATACATATATTAAGAATAGAACAAAGATTTACACGACAAAAAAATACTTAATATTAATTATAAATTATATCTTAATATTAATTATTGAATTATATTATAATCTATATTTTTTTTACATATGAAGTGAAGAACTTGCATAATTTTTTTTATAATATAATCTATCAGTATAGATTAATTAAATGAGCACTCTCGTACGGATTTCAAACGTAAAAAAAAAAATTTTTTTAATATAATAACCAAATAAAAAAAAAAAAAAAAAGTAAAAAACAGTTGGGTTTTAAACTTTTGAATATCTTTTTTGTTTTGAAAATAATATATAATAAAATTTGAAAGAAAAAATCACTCGATATGGAGTACGAAAGAATAGAATAATAAATGTCTTTGACATCCAATTATACCACTGAAAAAAACTTTTTTTTTCATTTTTGAATGGCAGTTCCAAAAAAACGTACTTCTATCTCGAAAAAGCGTATTCGTAAAAAAATTTGGAAAAGAAAGGGATATTGGACATCGTTGAAAGCGTTTTCGTTAGGGAAATCACTTTCTACAGGTAATTCAAAAAGTTTTTTTGTACAACAAAATAAATCAAAAACACTAGAATAATTAGAATTAGCCTAACTTAAAAACAAATTTTTTAGAATACATATAAAAAAAAGAAAGGTTCACATTTCTTTTTTTTTTTTATTTCCAAAACAAAAAAAAGGGATTTTTATTTTCCCCATCACTAACTTGATGCAATAATAACTAAAGATCTTGTATTTCCTCTTAACGAGGAAATACAAGATCTTTAAGCGAACTCAATAGGTTCTTGAAATAAATTTAAGTGAAAAATTTTGCACTTTATACCTTTAGGAATTATTATTTCTCTGAATTATTATATTAATCAAAGTTATAAAAGCATCTATCCACAATTAAGTGAATATTAGAGAATAATAATAAAGAATAATATATGATATGATTTTTAAGTGATCAAAAAATCTTATGTTTGTACTGTTTGTACAATATAAAAAGATGCATCAAAATATCTATTTTGATAATTATTTTTTTAATTTCTCTTGAGCAATTAGGCAAATCTGATTTTATTTAAAATTTCTAAGGGTTTTGGAGAAGTTTTAATTTTTAGAAAAAGCATTTTTTTATTCATGAAATCAATTGTAAATTCCATTGAATTGGCTTCTTTATTTAACTTTTAATCTCGACGATTGAATAAAAACTTGTTAGTATTGTTTTGAACAAGTTGCCGCTATGGTGAAATTGGTAGACACGCTGCTCTTAGGAAGCAGTGCTAGAGCATCTCGGTTCGAGTCCGAGTAGCGGCATAAGATCTTATAAAAGAGATATTATAAGTTTTATAATCAAATTCATATCCGACTTTTTTTTATAAAATCGGGTAAAACCTAGTATTAATTTATTAATTTTTAACAAATTTTTTATGATTTTTTCAATTTTAGAGCATATATTAACTCATATATCTTTTTCGGTCGTTTCAATTGTACTGACAATTTATTTTTTCACTTTATTAGTTAATTTAGATGAAATCATAGGATTTTTTGATTCATCAGATAAAGGAATCGTAATTACGTTTTTTGGTATAACAGGATTATTATTCACTCGTTGGATTTATTCAGGACATTTTCCATTAAGTAATTTATATGAATCATTAATTTTTCTTTCATGGGCTTTTTCAATTATTCATATGGTTTCCTATTTTAATAAAAAACAAAAAAATCACTTAAACGCAATAACTGCGCCAAGTGCTATTTTTATTCAGGGTTTTGCTACTTCAGGTCTTTTAAACAAAATGCCTCAGTCTGCAATATTAGTACCAGCTCTCCAGTCCCAGTGGTTAATGATGCACGTAAGTATGATGATATTAGGCTATGGCGCTCTGTTATGCGGATCATTATTATCAATAGCTCTTCTAGTCATTACATTTCGCAAAATCGGACCTCCTTTTTGGAAAAAGAATATAAAAAAAAATTTTTTATTAAATGAATTATTTTCTTTTGATGGACTTTACGACATAAATGAAAGCAATTCTATTTTACTACAACAAAACATTAATTTTAGTTTTTCGAGAAATTATTATAGGTATCAATTGATTGAACAATTAGATTATTGGAGTTTTCGTATTATTAGTCTTGGATTTATCTTTTTAACCGTCGGCATTCTTTCAGGAGCTGTATGGGCTAATGAGACATGGGGTTCATATTGGAATTGGGATCCAAAAGAAACTTGGGCATTTATTACTTGGACCATATTCGCAATTTATTTACATATTAAAAAAAATAGGAATGTTAGGGGTATAAATTCTGCAATTGTGGCTTCGATAGGCTTTCTTTTAATTTGGATATGCTATTTTGGCGTCAATCTTTTAGGAATAGGTTTACATAGTTATGGTTCATTTACATCGAATTAACTCAAACATTAACCAAAAAAGAAAGGAATCCAAATAAAAAAGAATAGCATCTATCATCTATATATAACTTCATATCAATTAAGAAATCAAATTTAGTTTTAGTATTTTAGTAGTAAATCATCAAGAACCTTTTGAATCATTGTACTACTTGATTCAAAAGGTTCTCACAATACAAAGACCAACAACTTCTGATTACAATTCAATTTAAAGCTTTTTTTTATTTCCTGAAAACTATCCATAAAAAAAATTAGATAAAATGGATTCGACCTTGTCACTTGCTAATGAGAGCACAAAATCAGGATAAATCCCAATACCAATTATGGGTAGAAGAATAGAGATTGAAAGAAATAACTCTCGCGGTCCAGAATCAAAAAAAGAAAAGGTTTTGACATTAATTAACTTGTATCCATAGAACATTTGGCGTGACATAGATAATAAATATATAGGAGTTAATATCATTCCAATTGCCATTACAAAAATAATTAAAATTTTTGAAATTAAGAAATATTTTTGGCTGGTAATTATTCCAAAAAAAACGATTAATTCTGCAACAAAACCACTCATGCCCGGTAATGCAAGGGAAGCCATCGATAAGATAGTGAACATTGTAAATATCTTTGGAATGGAGATAGCCATTCCACCCATTTCATCAAGATAAACAAGCCGAATTCGATCATAACTCGTTCCTGCCAAGAAAAAAAGTGCAGCCCCAATAAATCCATGAGAGATTATTTGTAAAATAGCTCCATTAAGTCCAGGATCCGTTATAGAACCAATACCTATAATTATAAAACCCATATGAGATACAGAAGAATAGGCTATTCTCTTTTTTAAATTACGCTGACCGGGAGATGTTGAAGCTGCATAAATTATTTGGATTGTACCGACTACCATCAACCAAGGAGAAAACATAGAATGGGCGTGAGGTAATAATTCCATATTGATTCGAACCAACCCATATGCTCCCATTTTTAATAAGATTCCAGCGAGAAGCATACAGGTACTGTAATGTGCCTCGCCGTGAGTGTCAGGTAACCAAGTATGTAAAGGTATAATCGGTGATTTGACGGCAAAAGCAATAAGAAATCCAATATAAAATAGTATTTCGAGTGTGACAGGATAGGATTGATTGGCTAATAGTTCTAAATTTAATGTTGGTTCGTTCGAACCATATAAACTTATACCTAAAACTCCTATTAATAAAAAAATAGAACTTCCTGCAGTGTATAAAATAAATTTTGTAGCTGAATACAGACGTTTCTTTCCACCCCACATGGATAAAAGTAGATAAACGGGAATTAATTCTAATTCCCACATGATGAAAAAAAGTAAAAGATCCCGAGAAGAAAATGATCCTATTTGACCGCTGTACATTGCTAACATCAGGAAATGGAATAATCGGGAATCCCGAGTAACTGGAAAAGCCGCTAAAGTGGCTAAAGTAGTAATAATTCCCGTCAGTAAAATCGTTCCTATAGAAAGTCCATCTATTCCCAGTCTCCAGTAAAAATCAAAAAAATTGATCCATTTATAATCTTCGGACAGTTGAATTAATGGATCGTCCATTTTAAAATTATAACAAAAAACGTAGGCCGTTATAAGAAGTTCTAAGATACAAATGCATATAGTATACCATTTATTGACTTTATTTCCCCTATGCGGAAGAAATAACATTAACGAACCGGCAGATATTGGAAAAACAACAATTATTGTTAACCAAGGAAAATCATTCGTGGTAAAGACAAGATACACCAGGTCCAAAGAACGCGTACTCAAAAAAATATATATATAAATAAAAAATATAATTTCACTTTTTTGAGTACGAGTACTTGTCAATAAAAAAAATAAAATGTATTCCAAATTTATTCAAATGAGGTTTTCGGTAACGTATCAATAAGCTAGACCCATGCTTCGAGTTGTTTCATGCCATAAATAAACTCGAACGCTCAAAAAATCCGTTGGACAGGCAGATTCACATCTCTTACAACCAACACAGTCCTCGGTTCTTGGAGCGGAAGCTATTTGCTTAGCTTTACATCCATCCCAAGGTATCATTTCTAATACGTCTGTAGGGCATGCTCGGACACATTGAGTACATCCTATACAGGTATCATAAATTTTTACTGAATGTGACATAGGATCTATAGTTTTTTTAATGTCATAAATTTTCAATCTAGTAAACTTCTAACTAAATGATATATTAAAATACTAGATGAAGCAATGATTTCCTTTAATAGAATTTTTGTAATGAATTCTGGCTCAATTGATAAAAAAATGGGGCTAAAATACTTTGATTTCTTAGATTTTCACAAATATAATCTAGTAAGTCATAACCTATTATATATATATGCAATATAATTTTTTGATTTATGCTACTTATTTAATAAGGTCGATTGGTTGATGCGAGTTGATTTTCTGTTACGATAAATTGACGAGACTATAGCTAATCCAATAGCTGCTTCAGCAGCTGCAATTGCTATAACAAAAATGCAGAAAATATCCCCTTTTAGTTGGGAATTATCAAAAAAATCCGAAAATGTTACGAAATTCATATTAACTGCATTGAGTATAAGTTCAAGACACATAAGAGCCCTAACCATATTTCGACTCGTGATCAATCCATAAAGACCAATCAAAAATAAATAGGCACTCAAAACAAGTACATGTTCGAGTATCATTCAGCAACTCCTTATCAATTTTAATTCATTTCAATATGAATAATAAAAATAATTCACCGGATTCAATAAACTAGAATATAACAAATAAAGTACGAATAAAAACTATATTAGGGAAAAAATTTTCAAATATATATCAAATATAAAAATTGATATTTAAAATCTGAAATAGTATTCAATCAAATTGAATGAACGGAAAAACTAATATCATAACATACACAAAGTTTTCTTTGGTCTTTACTAATACTAATTAGAACGTTTTTTATTGACGAGCCACAGAAATTGCACCTATCAAAGCAACTAAAAGAATTATTGAAATGAGTTCAAATGGAAGAAAAAAATCTGTTGATAAATGAATTCCTATTTGTTGACTATTACTTATTAAATCTTGCTCTAGAATCTGGTTTAATCTTGTAGTCCAAATAACCCCGTACCATGACGTATCGAGAATAGTAGAAATTAATGAAAAAAGAATAGTTGTACAAACCAATGAAGTAATCCCATCTCCAACGGTCCACAGATTGAAATCTGTGGAATATTCTGAATCATTCATGAACATCACAGCAAATATGATTAAAACATTTATGGCTCCCACGTAAATAAGGAGTTGTGCAGCAGCTACAAAATGGGAATTTGATAGAATATACAATAAAGATATACAAACAAGAACAAATCCTAAGGAAAAGGCTGAAAATATTGGGTTGGGAAGTAATACCACTCCCAGACCTCCTACTAGAAGACCGGATCCCAGAAAAACTAAAAGAAAATCATGTATTGGTCCAGGCAAATCCATTATATTATTAAAATAAGAAAAAAATCGAAATCCTTTTCATGACCTTATTAATTTAACCGGGGAATTTTTTTTTAATATGTTTCTAATAGAGTGAAATTAGAATCTAATGGATATGAATTGATGTAGATACAATTATTAGACAGTTTCGCTTTTTTTATTCTAAAGTTTATTTTCAACCTATCTAGTTCAAGAAAGTAATTACGAATATATTCTATTAACAGCATGAGCCTTAATATTAATACTTAATATTATTATATAAATATAAGTTTTTAATTAAATTCTTTATATTAAATATAATTCAACAATTTTGAATTCTTTTTTTAATCAAATTATAAAATTAATGGGTTTACCCATTTTTTGTTTGAGGTGAATTCAAAATTGTTCGAATAGTGTAATCGTCAATTACTGACATTGGTAAACGACCCAAAGCTATTTGATTATAATTCAATTCGTGACGATCATAAGTTGAAAATTCATATTCTTCAGTCATTGACAAACAATTTGTTGGACAATACTCAACACAATTACCACAAAATATACAAATTCCAAAATCAATACTGTAATTAAACAATCGTTTTTTTCGAATATTAGTTTCCAATTTCCAATCAACAACAGGCAGATCTATAGGACATACTCGAACACATACTTCACAAGCAATGCATTTATCAAATTCGAAATGGATTCGACCGCGGAAACGTTCCGATGTTATTAATTTTTCATAGGGATATTGAATAGTTACAGGTAAACGATTTGTGTGGGATAAGGTAATCATGAAACCTTGACCAATATACCTTGCAGCTCGTAGGGTTTGTTGACCATAATTCATGAACCCGGTTATCATAGGAAGCATATTGTAATTATCTATGAATAAGTTTATCTTTGTTTCTTTCTCTTGTTTAAAACAAGTAATGAATATATTGGATTCATTTTCAATTTAGAGTGAAAAGAGTTGGAAAGAAGTTGTTAATAATAGATTACCAAGGGAAATCGGTAAAAGAAATTTCCATCCAAGATTTAATAGTTGATCCATTCTTAGCCTAGGTAAAGTCCATCTTGTTGCGATAGAAATGAACAAGAACAAATAAGTTTTAGCTAATGTAATAAAGATACCAATTGTTGTTCCAAAAATTTGATCCCTTTCAAATAGCTCCAGAATAGATATATACGGAATAGAAATATTCCAACCGCCTAAGTATAGAACTGTTACAAATAATGAGGAAATTAATAGATTTAGATAAGAAGCAACGTAAAATAAACCAAATTTGATACCTGAATATTCAGTTTGATAACCTGCTATTAATTCTTCTTCCGCTTCTGGTAAATCAAACGGTAACCTCTCGCATTCTGCTAGGGAAGAAATTAGAAAAATGATAAAACCTATAGGTTGACGCCACAAATTCCATCCCCAAAAACCATATTTTGATTGTGCCTCAACTATATCAACTGTACTTAAACTGTTAGATAATCCTAGTCGATGATAACATTACTATTGTCACCGCTATTACAAAACCGTACATGAGGTCTTCGCCTCATACGGCTCCTCAGGGGCCATAAATAAATCTAAGGACCAGATTAGTATTATTTAGATAGGATATGATGTGTTCTAAAATAGATTAAATATAAATATATCTGGGGTCCCGAATTATACCAATGGAATTCTGTCTGCTCAAATTCTAATGAATAAAAAAAGCGCTTCGGAATTCATCTCATCCTTTACAAATTTTAATTTCTATTTGTTGAGTAATAACTTAATCCTTTAATAAAATACTCCTTGTAAAAAAAAAAAAAAGTATTTCAGCCCATCGTGGTTTTCAATTACGAAAAAGAATTAGACATCCTATTAGTTTATTATTCATGACAGAAATTCTATTTTATTTTCGAAATATATGAAAAAAAAAATATCCTTGTTTCGTTCCTATTCTTCTTTATTTTTTAGAAAAAAGGGTTAGTGGACTTAAAAAATAAAGGATTATTTCGTTTCTGATAGTCATTACATTTATCGGTGGATAGGAACATACTCTGAATCGGAATCTTGGGGAGTACTGTCTGATCATTTCTACTAATTTCAAGCCCCAATTAACCTTCTTTTTTTGTTATTTTATGTTATGCATAAATATCCTTTTCAATTTGGTTAATCTCTATTACAAATTCTTTGTGTATTTTGGTGTTTCTAACCATCCACTCATTTTTACCTAATTGTCACTCACTTTGTAATACATGTATGTTAATCTATATAACTGATAGTGAAAACGTAATATGGTTAATATTTTTAACCCGCTTCAAGCCAGGATGACTAATCAACCAACCTTGGGGTAAAGTTATTCTTACGCTTATGTTTATTTGCGTTTAACCTTTGTACATAGGAAATGAGACTCAATTTTTCTTTTTACTGCTAATTTCTGAGCAGTTTTTTTTCACTCATATATAACTATCAAATTCCTTTTATTAAGATTAACCCAAAAGATAAATATATATAGATATTCCGCTTTTTTAACTTAATTCGTCTAGAAGAAACGGAATAGTAAAAAAAAACGTTTATGTTTCAACGAATCGCACGTAGAGATATTGATAAAACACATAGAGTTAATGGTATTTCATAACTAATCGATTGGGCAGCAGCTCGCAGACCACCTAAAAAAGAATATTTATTATTTGATCCATATCCTGACATAAGAAGTCCAATCGGAGCAATACTTGAGATGGCAATCCATAAAAAAATACCGATATTGAGATCCGCTAAAACAAGGTGATTGCTAAAGGGAATTACTGAATAACTTAGTAAAATTGAGATAACTGCTATAGATGGTCCAATACTAAATAAAGGAGGATTTCCTCTAGATGGACGAAGATCTTCTTTGAAAAGTAGCTTTGTCCCGTCGGCTAGAGCTTGAAGAATTCCCAATGGGCCGGCGTATTCAGGTCCAATACGTTGTTGTATCCCTGCGGATATTTCTCTTTCTAACCACACAATTACTAGTACACCTGTTATGATTCCCAATACAAGAGAAAATATAGGGACAAATATCCATATGAGTCCATAGACCTCTTTTAAAGATTCCAATCTAACAAAAGAATTTATAGTTTGTACTTCTGTTGCATAAATTATCATTTTAACGATCAACTTCTCCCATAATTATATCTATGCTACCGAGTATCGTCATAATATCAGCCAATTTCATTCTTTTAACTAGTTCCGGAAGAATTTGCAAATTAATAAAACCCGGTGGTCGGATTTTCCATCTCCAAGGAAAACCACTTTGATCTCCTATGAGAAAAATTCCCAATTCCCCTTTTGGAGCTTCAACTCTTACATAAAGTTCTTGTTTTGATAATTCAAAAGTGGGAGAAGGTTTTTTACTAATGAATCGATATTCAAAATCATTCCATTCTGGATTCCTTTTTCTATCAAAGCCTCTGCTTTCTAAATTCTCATAGGGACCCCCCGGAAGTCCTTCCAGAGCCTGTTGAATAATTTTGATGGATTCTGTCATTTCGCTAAGTCGTACTAAATAACGAGCTAATGAATCTCCTTGTTTTTGCCACTGAATTTCCCATTCAAATTCATCGTAAGACTCATAACGATCAACTTTACGAAGATCCCATGGTATTCCGGATGCGCGTAGCATTGGTCCGGATAAACCCCAATTTATTGCTTCTTCCCCACCAATAATCCCAACTCCTTCAACCCGTTCTAAAAAAATAGGATTTCGTGTAATCAGTTTTTGATATTCAACAACCTCTGTTAAAAAATAATCACAAAAATCCAAGCATTTATCTATCCAACCATAAGGTAAATCAGCCGCTATTCCTCCAATACGAAAAAAATTATGCATCATTCTCATACCGGTGGCAGCTTCGAATAGATCATATACAAATTCGCGTTCTCTGAAAATATAGAAAAAGGGAGTCTGTGCACCAATATCTGCCATAAAAGGGCCGAGCCATAACAGATGAGAAGCTATACGACTCAATTCCAGCATAATTACTCTGATATAGCTGGCCCTTTTAGGAACTTGAATATTTCCCAATTGTTCTGGTCCATTTACTGTTATTGCTTCTGTAAACATAGTAGCTAAATAATCCCATCGCGTTACATAAGGTAAATATTGTATAATTGCTCGGTTTTCTGCAATTTTTTCCATTCCTCTGTGTAAATAACCCAATATGGGTTCACAGTCAACAACATCCTCACCATCTAGAGTAACAATTAAGCGAAGAACACCATGCATGGATGGGTGGTGAGGTCCCATATTGACTATCATAAGATCTTTTCCTGTAACTGGTCTCTTCATAAGTTTTTCCTTGATTCGTTCTGGCATGAATTAGATTGCTGAAAAAGAAGTTTATCAAAAAATTTAAGATCTAAAAAATTAACTAATTCACAATTTTGGAATTTAACGAGTTTTTAATTCCCGAATATTCAACTGATTAATTAATTCTTTATAACGTACTCTATTTTTTTTTGACAAATAAGCCAGCAGTCGTTGACGTTTTCCCAGAATTTTTCGTAGACCCCTCTGAGATAAAAAATCTTTTCTGTGCAATTCCAAATGTGAAGTAAGTCTTCGTATCTTATTAGTGAAACTTAATACTTGAAATTCAACAGATCCCCTGCTTTCTTCTTTTTTTTCTTGAAATGAAATGAATGCATTTTTTATCATAAAAAGAAATCCTTCCCTTTTTAATATTAATTGAAAGATATGAATTTTACTGATCAGTAATAATAATGGTAGTTTTTTTGTACAAGGATCTGAATTTAATTATCAACTTCTTAATTCGTAATTATATAAAAAAAAAGTCTAAATAAAGTAGGATTCGGTTAATTTATTTATGGATCTGCTCTGATTGGTATCTATGTCATTGATTAAATGAATCTCATGTATAAAGATTAAATTTAAAACAATCCCTCATATTTGTGCATACAATTGTTTTCATATCTCGTAACTTATATATTATATATAGTAAAAATAGATTATATATAGTAAAAATAAAAAGGATCCATCATTTAAAAAGGATCTATCATTAATGAATTTGAAATCGCGTATACCTATGTATTCTTATCATACTGAAATGATTTCCGTTAGTAGTATTAAACCAATAGCGATTCATACAAGCTAAATCTTCTAATCTAAAATTGGGCCAAAGAAAGGATTTTAATTTAATTAGGTTATTTTTATCCTTATCAAGATCTTTCTTTTTATGCAAAACTGTGGTCAAGTTTTGAATATTCTTCTCAAATCTTGAATTGCTATCCCTCGCATTTTTTTTTTTTAAGTTGAAACAAATTAGAATTCGAAATTCTCTACGTCGTTTAGGGGATAGAATATTTTCAGGGACAAAGAAATCATAATTATTTTTGTTATCAATATAGCTTTTTTTTTTGTATCTTTTACTTATTTTGTGTTTATTTTTATAAACCAATGAAATACCTATGGTTCTATATATAATAAGTTGTCCGTCGTTTTTTACAGACAAACGGACAGGTTCAATAATCAATATTCCTTTTTTCATTAATTTTGAAAAAGTGAAATTCTTCTCAATCATTAGAATATCTAGGCTCATTTCTCCTCTTTCAATAGAAGATATCGCTATCTCGTTTGGATTTTTTAGTCTAACCAAGAGACAGTATACTTTTACATTATTGAGAATTTTTTGATTAAAAAAACAATTCCATCGCAATTGAAAACGCGAATACCTTGTGAGAAATAAATCAAGTTCCGCTTCGGTATTGCTTTTGTATTGTTTTTTATTTTGACGTTTTTTTATCTGCGATTCTGCATAATTTTCTTCAATATTTTTTTCTTGGTTTGGTAGAGCTGATTCAGGATTTCGTTTGTTTTCTTTATCTGATTCAAGCTCCCCTTGACCTACCGATTCTTTTTCTTCTTTATTTAGATTATAAAATCGAAGGGATTTTTTTTCGTTTGATGGTATAAAACCTTTTTTCTTTAGAGTGATCTTTTTATTAACATTTTTTTTTTCATTAAAATTGAAAAGAAGTAATTTAATTGGTATGACCCACGGTTTCATTTTATATGTACTAGAAAATAAGAAAAATTCTGGAAAGAAAAAAAATTCAAAATTTTTTATATGATGATTTAGTATTTCTTCATTCATTCCCATCCAATCAAAAAAGTTTCTTTTTTGATTGGCAAGACCCGTCTTAGTTATTTTATCAATTCTTTGATAATTCTGAACTTTAGTCTTAATAGATTTTTTTTTACTCATGGTATCAACCCAGGGCTCAATATTTACTTTTTTTCTAAACCAAACCTTGAGAATTCTCCAATCAAAATATTTTCTATGCCGAATTTCCCCTATACCCCGAATATTATATTTTTCTAGAAAACAAGAGACTAAACAACTATCTAGAACAATGCCTATAGACATGTCAAAATTTTTTTCTGTAGAATGAATAGATTTGTAGCAAAAAAGATTATATATAGAATCTTTTTTTAAATTCTGTTTTGGATTTAATAACGAGTCGGCTTCAAAAAAATTTTGTTTTTTGTAATTATCAAATTTTTTTTTTTCATATGAATCCTCTTTGGTTAAATTTGGATTTACAACTAGAGAGTCTTGGTTTATTTTATTTTTCCATTTTTGAGTTACTAATCTAGCCCATGCAATCTGAGGTAAATTGTATTGAGAATGACTTCGTAACCAGTTTTTCCATTGATTTACTTCGGAATTTAAAAAGGTTTTATCTTTCAATTCATAATGAAAGATTCCTTGTTCTTGAAAAAAATCTTTTATTTGATTCTTAACAAAAAAGGATGTTATGCATATGTTATATTCAAGAACAGCCCTTAATTTAGAAAAGTTACTAACTTTAATTTGTGATAATTTGTAAAATACATATGCTTGTGATAAAGAGCATAGGTCATAACTAATTTTTTTTTTATTGGATATTAAATTTTTTATAGTCGAAATAAAATAAATCGTATTTTTTTTATTTTTTTCTCCATTTTCTTCATTCTTGTAAATATATTTATCAAGAATCGTTTTTGTTGATTCAAAAAAAAGTTGTGTAGTAATTTTTGGAATGTTAATGATACCTAGAAAAATAGCTATAGACAGTTGTTCAATGGAAAATTTTATAAAAAAAACAGATTTACGAATTACTCGGGTATTTTTTCTTTTGAATGTCTGCCAACTTTTTTTTGATGACTCAATTATTTTAGAATCATAACGCGGTTTGTTACAACTATTAGTTAGGTTGTCTTTTTCTTTTGAAATTTCTTCTGTTTGATTTCTGATTGTCTTTATTCTATCAATCAAATTTTTTATTTTGTTTTCGCTGAGTGAAGAATTTGTCCACTCCATGGATTTTTTTTGAACAGATAGTTCATGAATCATCTGATTACTCATTATTGAATCTTTTTTAGTTTCATTTAATTCATATATTTCTCTCAGGCCAAATAATGGAATTAGATTTTGTTTTGAAAGGTTTTTTATTTTGCCTTTTAGAAAAAGAAAGTTTTTGATAATCCAGTTTTTAATTTCTTTTGCGACTTTTAGGAAAATTGTTGCTCTTTCTTTGAAAATCCTTAAAACCAGAAAAGACTTAGTTTTGGATTTTTTGATTCTTTTTTTTAATTCTTTAGAAATAGGTTCAAAAAAAGAAGGCTTTTTTTTGGAAGAACCAAATGGTAGTTCAGTTTCCATTCCCCAAACTGTTAAAAAACAAAAATCATTTTTTTCTCCTTTGTCTTTTGTTTTTTTTAGTGTAGCCTTCTGAGATGATTGAAATTTAGATTTATGCCAAGGTTTAAGATAAAAAGGAAATAGGATTTTTATCTGAATACCATCCGTTAACCAGTTTCTTGGAAATTCTGTTTCGGATAGTTGAACCCCATTATAAGTACATTTAACATGCATTTCACGTTGCCAATCCTTTAAATCCTCAGACCACTCGGGAAATTGAAATAATAACAGACGGATGCTATTTTTAATTATTATCAATAAAGGTAATATAATATATTTTCTAAGAATGGATTGAGTTACTAAGAGAGAACCTCTTATTATTTGAGCAAATAGGAAGCTATCCCAAGTTTCTGCAATTTCTATCCGTCTTTTTTCTTCTATTTTTGATTGTTCTTCTTCTTTTTTATCAAATTTTTTTTTTTTTTTTTTCCACATGAAATTTCTAAGAATTTTTTTTTTTAGCCCCCATATATCAAACGAAAAAAAAAAAAGTTTATCTATTCTATCAAAAAAAAGGGGGGAATGTACTTTTGCTTGAAAAAATTCCCAAATAACAGTTTTACGCCTTTGGGAACGCATGGATCCTTTAATTATCTCTCGACGAAAATCGGATTGTTGTGAATAACGCATCAAAGCCATTTCATCTTTTTGATCAGAATTTTGATTATCTTTGAGATTAGTATAAATCTCGTTATGCGGCTCTTTATCAGTAAAAACCACTACACGTTTTGCTTTTCTTGAACGAATTCCAGGCTCCGTTGGTACATTTTCTTCATTTTCGCCTTCCAATTCTTCCAACTCACTTGTTAATTTGTATGACCATCGAGGAACTTTTTTATTGATTTCATGGAAATCAATAAAATTTTTTATAAGAGTTTGATCATTGTTATCAGTTATAACGACATCAAATAAAAATTTGAAAA